ACCCGCTTCCTGACACGATTGCCTCTTTATATAGATAGATATAGGATCTATGGGGTTATTACTTAGAAGTCTATTTTGTACAAGATCCCCTCCTATCTGATAGAAAGGGGTCCCATGATCCCGAACCGGTCTTATCTTGGCTCGCAAACCCCAAGTTTGTCTATGAAGAGCTAATCTAATTGTATTAGTTTCTATAATGGATTTCTTATGTGGAATACTAATGGATAGGGCCTCGTTGCTAAGTGCTACAATATCTAGTGCACTGGAACTCATGGTTATGGACCCGAATCCTTTAGTATGGAACATTGTCTTTTCCAAGTAAAAACCCCTAGTATATGAAAGAATGAAAAGGTGCTTTCGTTCTTGTGGAATAAGAAGCCCTCGTACCTTAATGAAAGGAAAATAGGAATTTTTCGTTAGGTATTTGACCAAATAGGATCGTCCAGTTCCTATAGAACCTATCACTAAAATACCCGATAGGGCTAAGCGGAACGAAAAGGGTTTTCCATGAGATGGTAAATGAAAACGATTAGCCCCACACGAGGTTTGGGAATAAGTGATTGTCTGATAATGAGCAAGGAATATATGTCTTTCTGCTAAAGAGGATCTATTAAACTCATAATTCATTAGATCCTTGTTAGCAATGTCAACTAGGTATCATAAGTAAATGGATCCCGGTTGTTCAATCCTTTGATAACCAAGGTCATTCTTTGCTAAAGAGAAATGATCACTATGAGTCAGACTCAATAGAATTGGATCCATTCCAAATAGCGAGAATTAGGATTCTTGATCCCTCTCAATCTCTCTTTCAATTCGAGGATCCAGAGAGGTGTTTTCATAGTCATCTCCGAATATTTGCCATCTCCGAATATTTTCGATTTCTTTTTTCTATGATATGTCTTTCTATATGAAAATTGGTTATTTACGATGTACGATGATCCCTGTTAAGCATCCATGGCTGAATGGTTAAAGCGCCCAACTCATAATTGGTAAATTTGCGGGTTCAATTCCTGCTGGATGCACGCGAACGGGAACGTTCCATAAGTCTATTGGAACTGGCTCTCTATCCATGGAATCTCATCCATCGTCCATACATAACGAATTGGTATGGTATATTCATACCATAACATAAGAACAATAAGAACTCGAATTCTTATCGATACTGGAACTCAGAGCATAGGAGGGAAAGTCGATTTATGGATGGAATCAAATACGCAGTATTTACAGAAAAGAGTCTTCGTTTATTGGGAAAGAATCAATATACTTTTAATGTCGAATCGGGATTCACTAAGACAGAAATAAAGCATTGGGTCGAACTCTTCTTTGGCGTTAAGGTAGTAGCTGTGAATAGCCATCGACTACCCGGAAAGGGTAGAAGAATGGGACCTATTCTGGGACATACAATGCATTACAGACGTATGATCATTACCCTTCAACCGGGTTATTCTATTCCACTTCTAGATAGAGAAAAGAACTAAAGGAGAATACTTAATAATACGGCGAAACATTTATACAAAACACCTATCCCGAGCACACGCAAGGGAACCGTAGACAGGCAAGTGAAATCCAATCCACGAAATAAATTGATCCATGGACGGCACCGTTGTGGTAAAGGTCGTAATGCCAGAGGAATCATTACCGCAAGGCATAGAGGGGGAGGTCATAAGCGCCTATACCGTAAAATCGATTTTCGACGGAATCAAAAAGACATATCTGGTAGAATCGTAACCATAGAATATGACCCTAATCGAAATGCATACATTTGTCTCATACACTATGGGGATGGTGAGAAGAGATATATTCTACATCCCAGAGGGGCTATAATTGGAGATACTATTGTTTCTGGTACAAAAGTTCCTATATCAATGGGAAATGCCCTACCTTTGAGTGCGGTTTGAACTATTGATTTACGTAATTGGAAGTAACCAATTAGGTTTACGACGAAACCTAGAAATCGATCACTGATCCAATTTGACTACCTCTACGGGATAGACCTCAACAGAAAACTGTTGAGTAACGGCAGCAAGTGATTGAGTTCAGTAGTTCCTCATAGAAAATTATTGACTCTAGAGATATGGTAATATGGAGAAGACAAAATTGTTTGAAGCACGCACAGAACCGGAAGCGCCCCTTGTTTCAAAGAGAGGAGGACGGGTTATTCACATTTAATTTGATGGTCAGAGGCGAATTGAAAGCTAAGCAGTGGTAATTAAGACCCCCGGGTGAAAATAGGGATGTCTCCTACGTTACCCATAATATGTGGAAGTATCGACGTAATTTCATAGAGTCATTCGATCTGAATGCTACATGAAGAACATAAGCCAGATGACGGAACGCGGAGACCTAGGATGTAGAAGATCATAACATGAGCGATTCGGCAGATTTGGATTCCTTTTCTATATATCCACTCATGTGGTACTTCATCATACGATTCATATAAGATCCATCTGTCTAGAGATCGCCATATACATCTAGAAAGCCGTATGCTTTGGAAGAAGCTTGTACAGTTTGGGAAGGGGTTTTTTGAGAAAAAAGAAGAATCTACTTCAACCGATATGCCCTTAGGCACGGCCATACATAACATAGAAATCACACGTGGAAGGGGTGGGCAATTAGCTAGAGCAGCGGGTGCTGTAGCGAAACTGATTGCAAAAGAGGGTAAATCGGCCACTTTAAGATTACCATCTGGAGAGGTCCGTTTGGTATCCCAAAACTGCTTAGCAACAGTCGGACAAGTGGGTAATGTTGGGGTGAACCAAAAAAATTTGGGTAGAGCCGGATCTAAGTGTTGGCTAGGTAAACGCCCCGTAGTAAGAGGGGTAGTTATGAACCCTGTGGACCACCCCCATGGGGGCGGTGAAGGGAAAGCCCCCATTGGTAGAAAAAAACCCACAACCCCTTGGGGTTATCCTGCGCTTGGAAGAAGAACTAGGAAAAGGAAAAAATATAGTGATAGTTTTATTCTTCGTCGCCGTAAGTAAATACGTAACTAGGAATATGGAAAATTCTATTTTTGGAATTTGCAATAATGCGATGGGCGAACGACGGGAATTGAACCCGCGCATGGTGGATTCACAATCCACTGCCTTGATCCACTTGGCTACATCCGCCCCTTATTCAACTAAAGGATTTTCTCTTTTTTCCATTCATCATTATTCTATTTATTCTGACCTCCATACCTCGATCGAGATAGTGGACATAGGATGCCACTCTTTAAAATGAAAAAGGAGTAATCAGCTGTGACACGAAAAAAAACGAATCCTTTTGTAGCTCGTCATTTATTGGCAAAAATAGAAAAGGTCAATATGAAGGAGGAGAAAGAAACAATAGTAACGTGGTCCCGGGCATCTAGCATTCTACCCGCAATGGTTGGCCATACAATCGCGATTCATAATGGAAAGGAACATATACCTATTTACATAACAAATCCTATGGTGGGTCGAAAATTGGGGGAATTTGTGCCTACTCGGCATTTCACGAGTTATGAAAGTGCAAGAAAAGATACTAAATCTCGTCGTTAACTGAATTCATAATAGAAAGATTCAGAATAAACAAAATTAATTTGATAGGATTCAAATAAAGGAAAAGTAGGCAGTAATAACCTTATTTATGACAAGTTTCAAATTGGTAAAGTATACCCCTAGAATAAAGAAGAAGAAGAACGGGCTAAGGAAACTCGCAAGAAAAGTTCCAACCGATCGTCTACTTAAGTTCGAACGGGTTTTCAAAGCACAAAAACGCATACATATGTCTGTTTTCAAAGCGCAAAGAGTTCTTGATGAGATTCGCTGGCGTTACTACGAGGAAACCATTATGATACTGAACCTCATGCCTTATCGAGCATCTTATCCCATCTTAAAATTGGTTTACTCAGCAGCAGCAAATGCTACTCATTATAGGGATTTCGACAAAGCAAATTTATTCATCACTAAAGCCGAAGTCAGTAGGGGTAGTATTATGAAAAAATTCAGACCTCGAGCTCGAGGGCGCGGTTATCCTATAAAAAAAACCATGTGTCATATAACAATTGTACTAAATATAGTAAAGAAATCTAAATAATCTTTAGATCAATATAAGATTTCGATTCCCAGTAAAAAAAAAAAAAAATAGAATATAAAAATATGGGACAAAAAATAAATCCACTCGGTTTCAGACTTGGTACAACCCAAAATCACCATTCCTTTTGGTTCGCACAACCAAAAAATTATTCTGAAGGTCTACAGGAAGATAAAAAAATAAGGAATTGTATCAAGAACTATATACAAAAAAATAGGAAAAAAGGCTCGAATAGAAAAATAGAATCAGACCCAAGTTCCGAAGTAATTACACATATAGAAATTCAAAAAGAAATCGATACAATCCACGTTATAATCCATATTGGATTCCCCAATTTATTAAAGCAAAAAGGAGCAATCGAAGAATTAGAAAAAGATCTCCAAAAGGAAGTTAATTCTGTAAACCAAAAACTGAATATTGCTATAGAAAAAGTAAAAGAACCTTATAGACAACCTAACATTCTTGCGGAATATATAGCTTTCCAATTAAAAAATAGAGTTTCATTCCGAAAGGCAATGAAAAAAGCCATTGAATTAACTAAAAAAGCGGATATAAAGGGAGTAAAAATAAAAATAGCAGGTCGTCTAGGAGGGAAAGAAATTGCACGTGCGGAATGCATCAAAAAGGGTAGACTTCCCCTCCAAACAATTCGCGCTAAAATTGATTATTGCTGCTATCCAATTCGAACTATCTATGGAGTATTAGGTGTAAAAATTTGGATATTCATAGAAGAAGAATAAGAATAACTAACCTTGTCTTCCGATTCTGTCCAGTGATAGAATAAAAAAGACAAAAGCTTTATTTTTCCCGAAATCCCTGAAAAAAAAAAGAATAAATTATACCTCTTTCTATAAGATTTAATGAAAATTAATAAATCTTTTAATATAATTGCTATGCTTAGTGTGTGACTCGTTAGTTTTTTCTTTAGGGGCGAAAATGGAGATTCAAAAAAAAAAAAAATTGACCGAACCCTAATAAAAATAAAAAAACTTAGTAATTATAGAAAATTAACTAATAAGCAACCTATTGCTTCGTATTGTCGAGATCCTAACTAAGAAACAGTCACTATGTGAATAAAAGCATCTATCATAACTGAGTAGATCTATCATATAGTTGTAGCAACTGCATTTTTTTCTCTAAAAAAACCAAATTCAAGGTTGTGCAGCAAAACTAAAGGGATGTGGATAAAAGGAGAGATGATAGATAGAAGGAAGAAGAATAATAAAGGTATAGGATTCCAATGTGTATGGTCTATGAATTACATCATAAAAGGCAATGTGATAAAGCATCCATATAGTAAAATAATAAAAATACGAGAGAATTAGAAATCATAACTTGAAACAAAAAATAAAAATTTAAAGCAATAATAAGGAGCACCCCGGGTTAATAAAACTGAGAAAATTGACTTGGAAATAAATTTTTAAAAAGCTCCATTGCAGGATTCAAACCTAATCATTAAAGGAGAAGCTGTGGGAACGACAAAACCTATGACTATATAGGATTTTATTGAAAAGAATCTTAATACTTCATTGGGTGGGATGGCGGAACAAACCAAAAAAATTGTTTTATTTGATAAGTTTATAAATTAACAAATAAGACAGGAAAGAGTAAATATTCGCCCGCGAAATCTTTATTGGATTAGAATACTTTACCATGATTCAATAAGAGTAAAAATAAGGAGATTCTTCATAAAAAAAAGGTAGATTACATTCTATATAAATATAGAATTTGGATATATTCTAGATCTTCTTTCTTTACTATATATTTTTCTATTTTAAGAAATTCAAAATAAAAAACCTAACTTTTTCTATTATATATTGATGTATATCTATCCGTAATATCTTTGAATATTATGGAATTAGAGAAATTTGCATGCTTTCTCATTTCATTCGCGAGGAGCTGGATGAGAAGAAACTCTCATGTCCAGTTTTGCAGTAGAGATGGAACTAAGAAAGAACCATCGACTATAACCCCAAAAGAACTAGATTTCGTAAACAACATAGAGGAAGAATGAAGGGAAAAGCCTGCCGAGGCAATCGTATTTGTTTTGGTAGATATGCTCTTCAAGTACTTGAACCCGCTTGGATCACAGCGAGACAGATAGAAGCAGGACGAAGAGCAATGACACGATATGCACGTCGTGGTGGAAAACTATGGGTACGTATATTTCCCGACAAACCGGTTACAATAAGACCCACAGAAACACGTATGGGCTCGGGAAAGGGATCCCCCGAATATTGGGTAGCTGTTGTTAAACCAGGTCGAATACTTTATGAAATGAGTGGAGTATCTGAAACTGTAGCTAGAGCGGCTATCTCCATAGCTGCCAGTAAAATGCCCATACGGAGTCAATTTCTTCGATTAGAAATATAGAACTCAAGGAGTATTGAAGATAAAAAACCAGGTTTTTCTTTCTGGAAAGACAATATTTCTTTCATCCTTTTGCATTGAAATAACAAATTGAAATCAAAATAATATGATTCAACCTCAGACCCTTTTAAATGTAGCAGATAACAGTGGAGCTCGAAAATTGATGTGTATTCGAGTCATAGGAGCTGCTGGTAATCAGCGATATGCTCGTATTGGTGATGTTGTTGTTGCTGTAATCAAAGACGCAGTGCCCCAAATGCCTCTAGAAAGATCCGAAGTAATTCGAGCTGTAATTGTACGTACATGTAAAGAATTCAAATGCGAAGATGGTATAATAATACGCTATGATGACAATGCAGCAGTTATCATTGATCAAAAAGGAAATCCAAAAGGAACTCGAGTTTTTGGTGCAATTGCCGAAGAATTGAGAGAATTGAATTTTACTAAAATAGTTTCATTAGCTCCTGAAGTATTATAAATACTAGTAGACGAGATATAAATCAAAGAAAAAATTAGTAGATTGCGTCTCACGTATATGCTTTAAAATCCAAAATTAAAAGAAAAGGGAAAACATGTTGATTATAGAAAAATTAGGAGGAACCTAGAATTAGAGTCTTATGGGCAAGGACACTATTGCTGATTTACTAACCTCTATAAGAAACGCAGACATGAATAAAAAAGGAACTGTTCGAGTAGTATCTACAAATATTACCGAAAACATTGTTAAAATACTTCTACGGGAGGGTTTCATTGAAAGTGTTCGGAAACATCAGGAAAATAACAGATATTTCTTGGTTTCAACTTTGCGGCATCAAAAGAGAAAGACGAGAAAGGGAATATATAGAACTAGAACCTTTTTAAAGCGTATCAGCCGACCTGGCTTACGAATTTATGCCAACTATCAAGGAATTCCTAAGGTTTTGGGCGGAATGGGAATTGCTATTCTTTCTACTTCTCGAGGTATAATGACAGATCGAGAAGCTCGACTAAACGGAATTGGGGGAGAAGTCTTATGTTATATATGGTAATGGCCCCGCCTATAGTACAGGAATTCCATCTCGAACTTCCTATTTTGGAAATAAAAAAAAAATAGGAGAAAAAATATGACAGAAAAAAAAAATAGGAAAGAAAAAAAAAACCCGAGAGAAGCAAAAGTCACTTTCGAAGGTTTAGTTACGGAAGCCCTACCCAACGGAATGTTCCGCGTTCGCCTAGAGAATGATACCATCATCCTGGGCTATATTTCAGGAAGGATCCGGTCTAGTTCTATACGAATACTGATGGGGGATAGGGTCAAAATTGAAGTAAGTCGTTATGATTCAAGCAAGGGGCGTATAATTTATAGACTTCCCCATAAGGATTCGAAGCGTACGGAAGACTCGAAGGATACTGAAGATTTGAAGGATACCAAAGATTCAAAGGATTAGGTTTTCTAGGGTAATAAATTCCAAGTTTCCAAATTTAAGTGAAGAGACTTATTTTTTCCCAAAGAGTAGATTCATAGTTTAAGAAAGGAATACCTAAATATGAAAATAAGAGCTTCCGTTCGTAAAATTTGTACAAAATGTCGGCTGATTCGTAGACGTGGGCGAATTCGAGTCATTTGTTCCAATCCGAAGCATAAACAAAGACAGGGGTAATCTTTCGAAAAGGGAGCTTTCCTTTCTAAAAAATAAAAAAGGTACCCACGGAAATGTCAAAATTCCAAATAAAAAAATGAAAGTATAGGATATATTTTACCCCGAAACGGATATTTTTGTATCTTTTTTTCTTTTTGTTATTTCTAACTCATATTTATGAGATAATAAAATATGACAAAAGCTACACCAAAAATAGGTTCACGTAAGAGAGTGCGTGTTGGTTTGCGTAGGAATGCCCGTTTTAGTTTACGGAAGAGTGCACGTAGAATAACAAAAGGGGTTATTCATGTTCAAGCCAGTTTCAACAATACCATTATAACTGTTACAGACCCGCAAGGTCGGGTGGTTTTCTGGTCCTCCGCAGGTACTTGTGGATTCAAAAGCTCAAGAAAAGCATCACCCTATGCTGGTCAAAGAACAGCAGTAGATGCTATTCGTACAGTGGGTTTGCAACGAGCAGAAGTTATGGTAAAAGGTGCTGGTAGTGGAAGAGATGCCGCATTACGAGCCATTGCTAAAAGTGGTGTACGGTTAAGTTGTATACGCGATGTAACACCTATGCCGCATAATGGATGTAGACCTCCTAAAAAAAGACGTCTGTAAAAGAATGAAACTGTTTTCAAGAGAAATAAATGATTCAATGATCAAATAATAATACTAGTCTATTATGGTTCGAGAGGAGGTAACAGGATCCACCCAAACACTACAGTGGAAGTGTGTTGAATCAAGAGTAGATAATAAACGTCTTTATTATGGTCGTTTCATTCTGTCCCCGCTTAGAAAAGGTCAAGCGGATACTGTTGGTATTGCCCTGCGAAGAGCTTTACTTGGAGAAATAGAAGGAACATGTATCACACGCGCAAAATTTGGGAACGTGCCACACGAATATTCTACAATAGTCGGTATTGAAGAATCCATACAAGAAATTTTACTCAATTTGAAAGAAATTGTATTGAGAAGTAATCTCTATGGAGTTAGAGACGCATCAATTTGCGTCAAAGGTCCTAGATACATAACCGCTCAGGATATCATCTTACCGCCTTCCGTAGAAATCATTGATACAACACAACCTATAGCTAACTTAAGAGAGCCCATTGATTTATGTATTGAGTTACAGATCAAGAGAGATCGCGGATATCATACGGAACTCAGAAAAAACTCTCAAGATGGAAGTTATCCTATAGATGCTGTATCCATGCCTGTTCGAAATGTGAATTATAGTATTTTTTCTTGTGGGAATGGAAATGAAAAACACGAGATACTTTTTCTAGAAATATGGACAAATGGAAGTTTAACCCCTAAAGAAGCACTTTATGAAGCTTCTCGTAATTTGATTGATTTATTTCTTCCTTTTCTACACGCGGAGGAAGAGGGCACTAGTTTCGAAGAAAACAAAAACGGGGTTACTCCACCCCTTTTAACCTTTCAAAAAGGATTTACTAATCTAAATCTAAAGCAAAATAAAAAAGGAATTCCATTGAATTGTATTTTTATTGATCAATTAGAATTGCCTTCTAGAACGTATAATTGTCTCAAAAGGGCCAATATACATACACTATTGGACCTTTTGAGTAAGACTGAAGAAGATCTTATGAGAATTAACAGTTTTCGTATGGAAGATGGAAAACTTATATGGGATATTCTAGAGAAACATCTACCAATTGATTTACCTAAGAACAAGTTCTCGCTTTAAATCCATTGCCATTTTTTCCTTTTCTTCTTCTTTTTTTTGAGTTTTTGAGTTAGAATAAATAAATAAAAAAAAAAAAACAATTTTGCATCTTTGGCACAATCTATATTTTCGCGAAATGGATCATAATAAAATAGATTTTAGGTATCTAGGGAAGATTCACTTGGAAGTCACTATTTCCTAGATACCCATGCGGAGGACTTCACGGTTGAATGAATCAACCCGAAAAATCCCTAAAAAAGACCTAAAGTTAAGGATTTATCAATGGGTAATGTTGCTCCAATACCTAACCAAAGAGCTACTGCAGTACCAATTAAAAAAACGGTCGTAGCTACCGGGCGACGAAATGGATTTTGAAATTTATTGACATTCTCTAGAAAGGGTACTGTCAATAAGCCGGTTGGCACAGAAACCATTAAGAGAACGCCCAATAACTTATTAGGTACTGTACGGAGTATTTGAAATACGGGAAAGAAGTACCACTCGGGTAATATTTCCAGAGGAGTTGCAAATGGATCCGCCGGTTCACCAATCATTGACGGCTCAAGAACCGCTAAACCTACATTACATGCAATAGTACCTAGAATTACTACCGGAAAAATGTATAAAAGATCGTTGGGCCATGCGGGTTCCCCGTAATAATTATGTCCCATCCCTTTCGCTAATTTTGCTCTTAATACAGGATCATTTAAGTCAGGTTTCTTTGTTATTGGGATAGGTGAATTCTTTAGGATCCATCCTCCAAAGGAACCGGACATGAGAATTTTTCATCATCCGGCTCGAGCAAGAATGAAAGAAATAAGACCGTGGAGGATCCACAATAGAATAGGTTATGTAATAACTCACTGACTCAAAGTAAGAAAAGCTTTATCAGATTATCTTTTCCGAAGTTGCGCCTATAACTACTCATTGAAAAGAATCTTATTCTTATGCGTAAATGCTCAATATCCAAGTGGGCTTACAAATTTGATCATGATCAATTGCTTTGTGGATTGTCTCTTGATTAGTTGGTGTTTATCCCCCCAATATCACAAGTTTCTTACGTCCAAACAAAGTATTTACTTGTTACTAATAAAAAATCAAAAAGTTTAGCCTACCCTCTTCCTTAGACCCCTTCTTTTACTCCGATAGTATTGCGGATCGAAATCGATGCAAAGAAAATGAATGCATTTCCATACTATAATAAAAAGTAAGTGTAATAAATATAGAATTTGATCATATCACATGATTTATTCCATTTATACTCTACGGGATCTTACGGAGCCTGTTCATGGATAACATGGTTGGGGTATGATCATAGAAAATATTCTCCTCGAGTGAACCAGCCTATCCTTTCTAGACAGGGGACTTACATATTGATTGGATGCGGAGACACCTTTGGTCGTGAATTCTAATGTGGCAGATCCAATTCTCAATCTGCATGGCCAAATCAATAATTCAAGTCACACACTCCCATAATCCGCCTTATTTTCTTTCGTAAAATTCACTTCAACCATTTGTATCAAAATACTTCGGAGTTGAAGTGAAGTATCCAAATGACATGTATTATTTTACAATAACCCATGTTTGTAGCAATGAAATACCACAACCTACCCGATATGATATATGAAAATTAAAATTCTCTATGATATGCCTTCCTTATAAAGGACCCGAAATACCTTGCTTACGTATCATTGGAAAGTGCATTAACATAAATACGGCAGTAAGCAGAGGCAGTACAAAGGTATGTAAACTATAAAAACGAGTCAAAGTGGATTGGCCCACACTAGCACTTCCACGCAATAACTCCACTAAAGGGGATCCTATTACCGGAATCGCTTCAGGTACACCTGTTACAATTTTGACTGCCCAATAACCAATTTGGTCCCAAGGCAAAGAATAACCAGTTACACCAAAGGATGCGGTCAATACAGCCAAAACCACACCTGTGACCCAAGTTAATTCACGGGGTTTTTTAAATCCACCTGTGAGATACACACGAAATACGTGCAGGATCATCATTAGAACCATCATACTTGCTGACCATCGATGAACTGATCGGATTAACCAACCAAAGTTGGCCTCCGTCATTATATATTGAACAGAGGAAAAAGCCTCTGTAACGGTTGGTCGGTAGTAAAAAGTCATAGCAAAACCAGTAGCGACTTGTACTAGAAAACAAGTAAGTGTAATTCCCCCTAAACAATAAAATATGTTGACATGAGGAGGAACATATTTACTAGTTATATCATCTGCAATTGCCTGAATCTCAAGACGTTCCTCAAACCAATCATATACTTTATTGAGATAGGTAACTAGCCTGACTCCCCCTCTAAGAACCGTATATGAAAATTTCATCTCGTACGGCTCAAGCAGAAACACACAAATTTTCAACGGATATTAGAAAATAAAGGTTCAAAACTTCATCAGCCACGGGATTGGATCGATTTGCCTTGAAGATATGAAATAAGAAAAATCCAAAATTTCTTCTTTATGATGATAATGCCAAAAAATCTCAAGTTGGCTCATCTGTCTTTCTTTCGCTTATGTTGTAGAGGCCTCTTGACTTTTCTCGTCCCTATTTTATTTTTTACTAGTAAAAAATAATAAAAATTGATAGTCGTTTTCCGATAGAAATTATCTTGTTTCGATCCTATGAAACAGTTCAATTAAAACCTTAGATTCATACTAGAGCCCGATGATTGAGTCTCAAGCTAAACAGAGGGCAAGGGTTCTTCGAATAAGAACCGCTTGATGATCATTTATGGAATCGGTGTAATGACTCGACAAAGTCGAGAGAAAAAAGTTTTCTTTTGGGAAACAAAATTGGAAGGAAGAAAATTTCTTTTTTTTATTAAGAACTACTTGAATTTTTTTTTTCAGTCTGGTTGCGAGGTCTAAATAGTTAATATGAATCATAGTTCCATTTTTTCTTGATCCACTCTATGTATTTCGTGTTCCAGATACTAGAATAAATAATATCCAACGAATTTAAATTAGAATCATCTTAATAGAGATAACAGGCCCTTTCTATGTATTATCAATAGGATCAATTCTAACAAGTCACACACTCATATTCCAGAGATACCGAAACAAAAAAATCCACGGTCGAACTACCAGAATGTCTAGAAATGTGGAGCTTAAAGTAGAAAAGAAAGACCTTTTTTTGGATGGAAAAACTATGACTTCATAGTTTTAGTTAGTAGAAACCTAATTCGTTAAAATTCCGTCTAGTAAAACAGAAGAATTATAAATTTCTAAAATGATAGATAGGAATATCGCGAATAAAGCCATTGCGACCCCCATAAAAGGAGTAGTCCCCCAACCCGGGGCTACTTTCCCATATTCCGAATTCAAGGGTTTCAATAAACTACCTGCGCCGGTTCGTTTTGGCCTAGCTCTAGAACTATCTTCCACGGTTTGTGTAGCCATAAATTTTATTTAATCATTAGTGTTGACTTTGTATACTATTCCGTTGTAGTTGTAAATACACGATCTTTTCATAGATCCATTGTAATCTTGAAATTCTATAAAAATGGAAACAGCAACTTTAGTCGCCATCTCCATATCTGGTTTACTTGTAAGCTTTACTGGGTATGCCTTATATACCGCGTTTGGGCAACCCTCTCAACAATTAAGAGACCCATTCGAAGAACATGGGGACTAATTGAAGTAAGAAGTCTCCCAGATGGGGAGACTTCTTACTTCAATTAAATTATTTCATTTTTTAGTCGGAACCTTAGGTGGTTCTCGGAAGAAGATAGCGAAAAAAATTATTCCTAAAGTCGAAACTAAAAGGAACGTATAAACCAATGCTTCCATAGATTCGATCGTGGTTTATTTACAATTATAACTTCCGCACCTATTCACTTGTCATTTTGGATCATTTCCCATATAAAAAAAGAAAAGGAGTCAAAGAAAGGACAGGAGATGTTTCCCATGTCAAATCAAAAAAGAGAGGTGAAAGATACCATAGCAGTGTGGTATCAGACTGTCTGTCTCCTTGTAGTTGGATCTCCAACTTTTTGGAATGTTCCAAATTCCACTTGAGCATCCAAGTCTGGATCAATACCAGCAAAAACATCTCGGAACAAGGTTCGAGCACCATGCCAAATGTGTCCAAAAAAGAAGAGCAAAGCAAAGGTAGCATGACCAAAAGTGAACCAACCCCTTGGACTGCTGCGAAAAACACCATCTGATTTCAAAGTAGCTCGATCTAATTCAAAAATTTCCCCTAATTGGGCACGCCTCGCATATTTTTTTACAGTAGCAGGATCAGAATAACTTACTCCATTAAGTTCGCCACCATAAAACTCCACCGTTACGCCTACTTGTTCAACGCTATATTTTGATTCTGCTCTTCTAAAAGGGACGTCTGCTCTCACAATTCCCTCATCATCTACCAAAACTACCGGAAATGTTTCAAAAAAAGTGGGCATACGACGTACAAAAAGCTCGCGTCCTTCTTTATCTCTAAAGACAGGATGTCCTAACCAGCCAACAGCTATTCCATCCCCATTGTCCATTGAGCCTGCTCTGAATAATCCCCCCTTTGCCGGATTATTACCAATATAATCATAAAAGGCTAATTTTTCGGGAATTTTAGACCAAGCTTCTGATAAACTAAGATTTTCGGCTAACCCATCGCTAACTCTTCTATATATTTCTTGCTGAAAGTATCCCTGATCCCACTGATAACGAGTAGGCCCAAATAATTCGATTGGGGTAGTTGCCGATCCATACCACATAGTTCCGGCAACTACGAAAGCTGCAAAAAAAACAGCAGCGATACTACTGGAAAGTACAGTTTCAATATTGCCCATACGTAATCCTTTGTATAGACGTTGAGGTGGGCGGACGCTAAGGTGGAATAGGCCCGCTAATATGCCCAATGTACCCGCAGCAATATGATGCGAAGCTATTCCTCCCGGAACGAAAGGATCAAAACCTTCTGCACCCCACGCAGGACTTACAGCTTGTACTTTTCCGGTTAGTCCGTAAGGATCGGACACCCATATCCCAGGACCATACAAACCCGTTACATGAAATGCACCAAAGCCAAAACAAGCCACCCCTGCAAGAAATAAATGAATTCCAAAGATCTTGGGCAAATCCAAAGAGGGTTTTCCCGTCCGCTCATCACTGAATATTTCTAGGTCCCAATATACCCAATGCCAGATAGCTGCCAAGAAACACAAGCCAGAAAACACAATATGCGCACCTGCCACACCTTCATAACTCCAAATACCGGGGTTCGTTACAGTTCCTCCTGAAATACTCCAACCACCCCACGAATTGGTTATTCCTAAACGAGTCATGAAGGGGATGACGAACATACCTTGTCTCCACATTGGATCCAGAACAGGATCAGAGGGATCAAAAACCGCTAATTCGTATAAAGCCATCGAGCCAGCCCAACCAGAAACTAGAGCTGTGTGCATTATATGCACCGCAAGCAATCGACCCGGATCATTCAATACGACAGTATGAACACGATACCAAGGCAAACCCATGGAAATACCCCTTTAGCAAAGAAAAATAGACACGATGTCGTTTTATTTTATCGCATTGGAAAAGACTATCCATATCCTATGTACCTAACCCTTCTAGGGGATTCTGTGTCAGAAAGCGTTAATATTTATTTCATTCCATTAAAAATAAAAAGCCAATTCTCTTTGTAAGAAGAAAGAGAAGCAGATCTATTCTATACTCTATAAGTGCCAATATGCAATGGGGGGCTTAGGCTATTTGGAAAAACGAAGAATGGATCCCTAATCCCTCTTTGTTTATCATTCGAATCACGGATTTCTTTTTCTTTATTCAATCTGTCTTACCCTTCTTAATATGTATAATTTTTCAATCTATGTATTATTTCAATCTATGTATTAATAGAATCTATAGTATTCTTATAGAATAAGAAAAAAATGAAGATAATAAACTGCGAATTCTTTCTTTCTCTTCCATTCTTACGTTTCTGTATTAAAGTGTAGTTTTCTTACTTAAATTTAATAATATTAATCTAATATGCCCATCGGTGTTCCAAAAGTACCTTACCGGATTCCCGGAGATGAAGAAGCGACTTGGGTTGACTTATACAATGTTATGTATCGAGAAAGGACACTTTTTTTAGGTCAAGAGATTCGTTGCGAGATCACGAATCATATTACGGGTCTTATGGTATATCTCAGTATAGAAGATGGAATTAGCGATATTTTTTTGTTTATAAACTCCCCCGGCGGGTGGCTAATCTCAGGAATGGCAATTTTTGATACGATGCAAACGGTGACACCCGATATATATACAATATGCCTCGGAATAGCCGCATCCATGGCCTCCTTCATTCTGCTTGGAGGAGAACCCACCAAACGTATAGCGTTCCCGCACGCTAGGATTATGCTTCACCAACCTGCTAGTGCTTATTATCGGGCAAGGACACCTGAATTTTTACTAGAAGTGGAAGAGTTACACAAAGTTCGCGAAATGATTACAAGAGTTTATGCACTAAGAACAGGCAAGCCTTTTTGGGTTGTATCCGAAGACATGGAAAGGGATGTTTTTATGTCAGCAGACGAAGCCAAAGCTTATGGACTTGTCGATATTGTAGGGGATGAAATGATTGACGAGCACTGCGATACCGATCCAGTGTGGTTTCCAGAAATGTTTAAGGATTGGTAGTGACTGGATTTCTTGTAAATTTATTTCAAACCTCAATTTGGGTTTTATGCAATTTTATAGAAAATAGAAATACTTCATGATGATAAATCACCAGGTTAAGATCGATCTAAACCAATCCTTTTTTTTCTATATACATACAATATGCCAACGGTTAAACAACTTATTAGAAATGCAAGACAGCCAATACGAAATGCTAGAAAAACGCCCGCGCTTAAGGGATGTCCTCAGCGTCGAGGAACATGTGCTAGGGTGTATGTGCGACTCGTTAAGATCATGAGTTCAAACAAATAAGACAATTTTTGAAGTATCCATGATCGGTACCAATGAATAGGATAGAGCTTCTCTCTCCTCGATTTCTATGGTATATGGAATTTATGGTTTCCTTTGGTGCAAATCCAATCACCTAGATTGGAAGAAGCAATTCCCCCATTGGTAGCAAATGGTTATCCATTAAGCGGAGGAAATATTAATAAAAAGAAAAAGGCTTATGCTCCTTTATCTTAAAAGAACGGACTAAAGGGTCAGCTACTTAGCCAACTTTCATAATTAAATACCGTCACTGTATGAATAACTCTTATTGTGAAAAGAGCTATTTACTCTATAATGGATAGGTAGAGCCAAAGAATGTGAACTATACAAGTTCACAATACCTTTTGATGAAATGAAAGAAGGGGCTCCGGTGTATAGAGAGGGCCTCACCGTTTAAAAGGGAACCATAGAAACGATGGAACCCACTGTTTTTTTAGTATCGTCAGAATTTTTTATTTCTATGCGAAATAACTGAAGGAAATAGAAAAAAATCGTGGTTGGGAAGGTTATAGTAGCAAACAAAAGCCATTGGAATTAATATTTTATATATCGGAATAATCCGTTTTGTTATTAATGAGAAAAGGGACGATTAAAAGAAGAAAAAGCATTAGTTATTCATTAAAGTGAATTTGATTCAATGACCAGAGTTCCACGAGGATATATAGCTCGGAGACGACGAACAAAAATGCGTTCATTTGCCTCAAACTTTAGAGGGGCTCATTTAAGACTTAATCGGATGATTACTCAACAAGTAAGAAGAGCTTTTGTTTCTTCTCATCGAGATAGAGGCAGGCAAAAGAGGGATTTTCGTCGTTTGTGGATCACTCGGATAAACGCAGCAACACGTATATATAAAGTATTCGATAGCTATAGTAAATTAATACACAATTTGTACAAGAAGGAATTGATTCTTAATCGTAAAATGCTTGCACAAGTAGCTGTATCAAATCCAACTAATCTTTACACGATTTCCAATAAAATAAAGACTGTTAATTAAAGGGATAAAAAAAGTAATATTAATATACAGGAATAATTAAAATTCCCGGAGAGGGAACTCCGGGAAGATACAATAAATTAAGATTAAGTGGTAGGAATCAACGAGCATGTTGCAATAAATAAAAAAACTATTTCTTTTTTCCCATTTTTCTTTCTTATAACAAACACAAGAATCAAAACTGGATTACTTTCTTTTCTTTATATAATATAGGAGTCTGATCTTTTCGAATAAAACATCAACAATCGAAACTTAAGTTTCGATTGTTGTTTCTTAAATTCTGATTGGAGTTTTTGAAGTTTCGATTGGAATTGAACTTTTGTGTTAATTGAGGAATATGTCTATTTTTTCTGTGTCTAGGACCAGTAATTATTGAAATTGACTGGGCTTGAAATTGCTTCTCATTCTCATAGTTACGAAATGGTAAGAAAGATAAAATACGAGCCTGTTTTATAGCAAGAGTAATTAATCGTTGTTGTTTCAAGGTTAATCTATTTATTCGTCTGGATAATATTTTTCCTTGTTCACTAATAAATCGATTAATTAAACTCATGTTTCTATAATCAATTCGATCCCCCGGGCTAATTCGAGAACGCCTACGAAAAGGTTGTTTGGATTTACGAAAAGGTTGTTTGAATTTACGAAAAGGTTGCTTGGATTTTTGCAAAGTTTGTTTGGATTTACGAAAGGGTTGCTTAGATTTACGAAAAGGTTGTTTAGATATATACATGATTTATTCCTTAGTTTAAAAAATTGAAAAAAAAAAAAATGAATTTCTTTATTTTATTAATTTTGGATCCAGAAGAAGTAGCCTTTCTTTGGTCCATATATTATTTGATTCATATACTATATATAAAATATAAAAATAATATAAAAATAAAAACCCTCATACATATGAAATAATATCCACCTAAAATCAGATGAGTTGATTTTTATTTTTATTCTATCTATGTTCTATATATTAAATTAAGAAGTTATTACTCTTTCCGTTCTTTGAAAAAATCGAACACACGACGCTCCTATTTCTTTATTTCTTTATGAGTCGTATGTTTGCGACAATAACGACAAAATTTTCTTAATTCTAATTGTCCGGGTGTATTGTGGCGATTCTTTTGAGTACTATATCTAGAAATCCCCGTCGATTCCTTATTGGTACCTTTTCGAACACAACTGATACATTCCAAAATAACTTTGATTCTAACATCTTTGCCCTTGGCCATGAATCTCCTTTTTGGATCGACTTAACTTAATTCTTATACCTATTCTTTTTTATTCTATTTTGGATCCGAAGAAGAAGAATAAAATCCCTAGAAGTTCTTAACTAAATCTTAACTAAAAATGTGATTTCTAAAGATTTTGTTGTAATTCTTCTAATTCTCTAACGAGTCCAATAGAATAAAAACTTTTAAAATTCGTAAATTAAGTAATAAAAAATAGAGAAATAATTAAAGAATACAATCCTTGTCGAATTAGCAAGGATTTTGCTTCGAAATCCTTTCATTTAAGTAGCATAGCAAGCCCTACTAGCCTCTTTCTATGCTCTGATTTGTGAGGCCTGATTTAGCTTGCGCTTTTAATGAAATTTCTGTTTTCAAAAATGAGATTTACCGACTTTTTCATGACTCTGAAGTTCAACCTAATCCATCTTTTCTTTCTTTTTACTTCGTAGACTAAAAAGGGTTTAAGGAAAATCTTCGTCATATCACAAAGAATTCGATCTCTCGCATAGAAATAACTAGAATTAAAAAAAAGGGAATGACAAAGCATCTGGGAATAAACGATTAATTTCTATCAATAAACCTGCTAAAGCCCCAAACCATAGAGTACTTAGCACGGGTGCTACAGAAAGATATGTTTTTATATCCCGCATTGAAAATCCTCCTTCCTTATTGGAATACATATATGATCAGATACTCTTACCCTAAATCGTTTGTATTTCTTTTGTTTACCCAAAATTATTAACTAAAAATAAAATCAATATTCTATATATAGAATGAACCATATAGACGAGATTTTCCTATCCCTAAAAAAGAAAAAGATGACCCTTTCTTCCTATACATTACTAAAAAATAGTAATCTTTCTTTTATAGGTAAAATTCGACTGGATTTTAGATATATACCCTTCCTTGATTATATGAGGACAAAAACAAGAAATGACAATAAAGTTCTATATAGATAGAGAAATAGAAGAAAATTACGATGTGGAAAACAAGAAAGGAATTGTGTACAATGGCATTGTACAACAATTTTGAAAAGGGATGTAGCGCAGCTTGGTAGCGCGTTTGTT